GGACTTTCTAATGACCCCCAATCGCCAATTCTGGCATGAATTGATAAAGATCCAATAAGTCCAACATTGATTCCTTCAGACGTGTCAATGGGACAAATACGCCCATAGTGACTAGGATGGATATCTCGTATCCGAAAATTAGCAGTTCGCCCTGTTAATCCGCCAGGGCCCAAATAACTCAATTTTCTCCCATGAACGATTTGTGTCAATGGATTAGTTCGATCCAAAACTTGAGATAATGGGTGTAATCCGAAAAAGGATTCATAAGTAGTTGTTAACGGAGTTGAAGTTACCAAATTCTGAGGAGTAGGTATCAATTTATGCCTAATTGCTCCGGATATAGTTCCCTTAACTACATTTTCTAAACGAGCCAGAGCCAACCCGAGCTGGTCTTGTAAAAGATCCGCTACAGAGCGAATCCGTTTATTTTTCAAATGATTCATATCATCAAGTGTACCCATTCCAAATTTCATCCCAATCAAATGATCGGCAGCTGCTAATATATCTCGTGGTAACAAAAATATATTGTTCTGAGGTATATTAAGATTCAGTCTCCAATTAATATTTCGGCGACCAATCCTTCCTAATTCACACCTTTGGTGAAAGAATTTTTTTTGTAATTCCTTACATAAGGATTCAGAAAATATTGGATCCCCACCTACACAAGAAAATTGTTGATAAAACTCCAAAATAGCATTTTCTTTTGACCCAATTTTTTTTTTCTCCTTATCGGTCAAGAAAGATAAGAAAATTTCAGGGTAGCAAACATTCTCTAGAATTTCTCTTAGATTCGAACCCATAGCTGATGATAGAACTAGAATAGATATTTTCTGTTTCCTACTCACACGAGCCCATATTCTTGCTTTTTTATCAATCTCTAATTCTAACCTGCCTCCCCAATCTGATATTATGGTGCCGGTATAGACCGAAATCCCGTTATGATCCAATTCTGACTGGTAATAGATACCAGGACTTTGCAATATTTGATTGATCACAATTCTGTATATTCCGTTTACTATAGAAGTTCCAAGGGAATTCATTAAAGGAATGTTTCCAATAAAAATTCTTTGTTCTTGCATATTCCTACTGGTTTTCCAAATTAATCCCGCGGATACATATAATTCAGAAGAATATGTAAGTGATTCATAGACAGCATCTCGTTCTTTTATCAGAGGTTCTACCAATTGATATGTTTCCATAAATAATTGAAATTCAATTTCGTGATCTATATCTTCAATTTTTGGAAACTTAGAAAGTTCTTCTATTAAACCCTGATCAATAAACCGATAAAACCCTTCAAATTGTATCTGATTAAATCCGGGTATTGTAGATGTTCCCTCTTTTCCATCCCCGAGCATCTTTTTTGAATTTCCCATTTATCCGTTTATTGAAAAAATCCCATCTCTCATTCTTCACCGAATCATATCCATAGAATTCGATCTAGCAATAATGGAATTTCTATTCTGTTTACTGAATCACATGAAATTTTATTCAACTCCACGATATATGGAATGTATGAAATACGTATGAACGGAGACTAGATTCAATTGGCATTTTTTATATGAAAGAGATCCAAATGGAACAGAATTGAGAAATACCACTGGAACTTATGGAGTTTTGTAAAGACTAGAAAAAAGTAATTTCATTTTCACCTATGATATTACATATTCCAATTTGATTGCATACCATAAAAAAATGTATCCACGCTTGGATCTGCTCGAGCAGATAAACATATAATAAATAGAAATTTTTTTTTTGAACCCCTTTACTTTTCCATGTATTTTTATTTCATTGTTCAAAAAAATATTTGCAGAAAAGAGATTGATTTTTACCTATTTTGAATAGATATAGTTAGAATATCATTGAATTTAAGTTAGGTAAGAAAACTTGTGTTTTTTTTTATTTATTAATTTTTTTTATTATTAAAATAAAAAAGAATGCACAGATATATATGTCTCTTTTTCTTCTTTTATTGTGGTACAGTTCTATATTGGGACAGCACATGCTATGCTCTATCAAAAATGAAATTTTCTCTTCAATGTATTCAATCAAAAATTGAAATATAAAAATTTAGTGAGAATTACTCCTCAAAAGCATCTCTAGAGAGATAAAATACCCCATTATAGAGCTATAGCTCTATAACACAACGTAACGTATGTTCTGATTCTGGGGTTTACAGATACTCATCATTACTGTTATAATTGAAACTGAAGAAGATTTCTTTTTTATTGAAAAAACTCAATATAGATTAGTTATAAATCCATTTCTAATGATTTTCTTAATATTATTAGAAATAAAAAAATGTAGATTTGAATTTGAATTCAAAAATGGTCATGAATTTAAAGTCAATAGTTAATGGTTCTGGTTTGTACTGGATTCTATATTTTGTGACTCAAAATCTATATATATATATTTTTTTTTTTTTTTTTGAGTTGAAAAAAAAAAAGATAAAATAGGAATCTAGTTTCTATCGTTTTGGCGGCATGGCCGAGTGGTAAGGCGGGGGACTGCAAATCCTTTTTCCCCAGTTCAAATCCGGGTGCCGCCTCAACAACAGACTCTATTATAACAAACGTAGGAAAAGACTCTTGATACTTTCGTTTCGTTTCGTGAGTCTAAGCCCCGGGCTCTCGAGGTTCTATTCTCTAACCTAAAGTTTTGCCTATCAGATTCAAGGAAAACTTAAAGTAGTGGAGGGAAATCCGTAAATCTTTACTTTCCACTACTAATTTAGTTCCACTTACACTTAACTGAGTCTTCCATTAGATTGGCTAGGAATGAAATTAATAGTTTTGGAAAGGACCTAAGATACTTTGGATACAGACTCATGAAAATCTCGTAATGCTCAGACATTCAATCAATATGAAATTAGATGAAGAATTGCCTTTCATTTTACTTCCAAAAATAAAAAATGATAAAAGAAAGAAAAAGTCTTATTCTTTCTACATGTGAGTGAGATTCCTTGGATACTTAAAAAAGTGGCCATTTGCTTGTATTTACATCTTGTCGATTCTACTAGAAATTCTATAATTAAGTTAAGAATAACTCATTATAAGATAAGTGGATTTTTTGGAGTAGTTCATCAATGGTGACCAAATACCTCTCCCTTTTTTTGACTTTGCACCAGTGATTTCACTATTATTAGTGAACAATAATGGAATAGTTTCTTCATATTCATAGAAATAGGGGACAGAATTCACATGGATATAGTAAGTCTCGCGTGGGCTGCTTTAATGGTAGTTTTTACATTTTCCCTCTCTCTCGTAGTGTGGGGAAGAAGTGGACTCTAGGAGTACTCCTAATTGCGGTAATAATAAAACTCTACCAACCTGTATCAATTGTTTTAGTTTTCTAGACCGTTCGGCAATTTTTGTAAGATTTTTGTTTAGAAATTGGATTTATGTTTTGTTTTATTGACTCATTTTCTATTTTTATATCAGAGTTTACACGATTAACCATTCATGGGGTAACCCCCTTTAGAAATCTGAAGAAGTTTTCATCGAATGGGGATTAAATGGATCAAATAAACAAATGAAATATTAAAAGTATGTACATACATTTAATATTCTATTTAATTTATATTGACATTTATAAAGAAAAAGAGATCTATAGGTGGAGATTCCTTTATATTAAGATATTTCACTTGTATCTTTATACATTACAATAACCATACATAATGGCTAGTATGGTAGAAAGAGATCTCTTTCTACCATACTAGCGGGCCCCTTAGGATACTACTACTGAGTCTAATGCATTCCTTTCATTTAAGACGAGAAATTGAAATCCTTTTTTTTCGTTGATAGTCAAATTGTATTCAAATTAATCATTTTGACTAACCGTTTTTACGTAAATTATAAGCAAAAAAGCAGTAGGAACGAGAATGAAGAGTGCAGTAGCAATAAATGCAAGAATATTTACTTCCATAATTTAATCGTTTATTATTTATTTTTTTTCTTTGGAATATCTCGGGATTTAATCCCATAGAGATGAGAAATCTTTCGCTTGTAAACTCACTCAGATGAATTTAGATTTCGATGATATCGAATGAAATAAATATCATGAATAACAATATCAGAGCTATAAAATCGATTCATCGTCAAGAATTTAATAGTATAACATAGGAAGATCTTTTATCCACACCGAACACATAATGAGATTCCTGATCCAATCAAAAAATATTGATTTATAATTCTTTTTCCCCGCTTTCTTTTCTACAACCTAGTACTTTACTTTCCTTGTACAATTATCTGATGAAGTATCATAAAAAACCTTTTCTACTTCGATTGTTTACAAAAATAGTTTCTAAAGAACCTTATTAAATAAACAATAGAAATCGAATAGAGAAAACAAGTACGAAGTTCAATTTGAAATTTTCAAAATTTTTTAAGGGTCTATCATCTTTTTGGAAAACAAAGAAAGAGAATGTGACAAAGACGAGTCCCAGTAAAAAAAACTTAAATATTCCAAAAAATAACTAGTTAAATTTTCTTACGCGTTTTTTCTTCGACATCGACTCTAATCTTTAAAAAGAGCATATTCACTAGGGAAGACTCATTTTATCTTTATTTTTTAAATATCCTCTTTCCTTGGGTGGATTCGAACTATTTTCAATTCCTTAACTTCATAGAAAGAAAAGTATATATTAGGTACTCTTGGCAAATGTATTATACGCTATCCTAGTCCATTTTCCTACACGAATTAAGTTGACAAAAAGCGGAAACCCCATACAGTATCTCTTTCTTGAAGTGTTGAATGCTCTCAATAATTATAATTAATTTACAAATTTACATATGTCTCTCTATGGTGCTAGTTAAAATAATGGAAATACCCCTTTCTTTTGCTTGATGAAAAAAGAAAAATAAAACAAAAAGATAAATGAAACCATTTGGATCCCGTTGCCCAGAAACAAAAAGGGGAGTTAATATCTTTTTTTATTGAATCCGTCGGGACTGACGGGGCTCGAACCCGCAGCTTCCGCCTTGACAGGGCGGTGCTCTGAC